ATGATAGGAAAGTCAGTACAGTTAAAATGTAACAATATTATGTGAAATACAATGCTGATAAAATTCTATTATTTCTAATAATAAGATAAAATAGTTATGTTAGTGATGTCTGGGGAAAATTTACGTAGGCAATTCTCCTGGTTTTGGGGTTTAACAGGAATAACAAGGATTGCTCAGGCGTAGGGGGGTAGGGGGGTTTAACGCGCGAAAACCGGGGAACTCAAGAATAAAAATAGTATAAAAATAGGTTTATGCACCTGATATCCAAATATGTGGTTCTTGAGTAAAGTCTTTTCAACATTAAACATGTGTCCTCTGGTATACAAGATCTAGATCAACCTTGTTAGTTAAGTGAGTCTGCACTCTGGGATGCAAAGTGAAAGGAAACCAGAAAAAAGAACCAAATGCCTATAAGAGAACGCCCGGCTTGGTGAGTAACGAGTCGTATGGTCGCCACCATTAACCGAATGCATATAGATGAGGCTTTCAGATGGTTATTTCTCGCTTTAGGCCCTGAAATAGGAACCAGATGCCAGTAATAATTCATATTTAGCTACCCCCACGAGATTTGTCCGTGATTATCATTAATCGTATGCGCGAGTGGGGGGGTTGGTCGGTTCTTGTTGGGTATTTCTTGTTACAGGCCTTAACAATGCGGATTGCCATTAGGGAACGTGTGAAGGAGGTCCATTGGGTTACGCAAGGTCCCGGTTGCCGAGAATTTCATATGACAAATTTTACTATTTTAGCTTGATGTGCTCCTTGTAAGAGTGCTGATGTATGAGGGGGGTATATAAATTTATGGTGTAAATGCATAGAAAGTAAAATATTTAATAAAATTACATATGCATTAATTACAATATATATAAGTCTGTACTATATGGCGGGGCGAAAAATCAGAGGGTAGTTTAATTAAGAATTCTAGCTTTGGGAGCTAGTGGTGGGAGTTAAAATCTCTTCTCTTTGAGCCTTAGGGGGGATTTTAACCTCCAACTTTCGGATTACAAGACCGATGCTCGGGCGTTGAGCTTCTAGGGCTGTTTATATAAGGGCTTTATTTTCTAATCAGCCGGCGGCGGGGATTAAGATCAGGAAAAGAGTGAAGTAGATGACGGAGCTAATTTGTCCGATAAGGATGAAGGGGTCTTCGACTGGCATGCCGCCGATTCATGTTAGAATTAGTATATCTGCTACTAGAGATCAAAAAAGGAATTGGGTGAGGGGGCGGAATGTTAGGCTTCGTTGTTTAGAGGTGTGAAGAATGGGTACTAGTATTAAAATAAGAATAGAGAATAAGAGAGCTAAGACGCCTCCTAGCTTGTTAGGGATGGACCGTAGGATTGCGTAGGCGAATAAAAAGTATCATTCTGGCTTGATGTGGGGAGGGGTCACGAGGGGGTTAGCGGGGATGAAGTTATCAGGGTCTCCAAGGAGATTTGGGGTAAAGAGGGCGATGAAGGTGAGGATCGCCAGTATCACCACAAAGCCCAGAAGGTCTTTGTATGAGAAGTAGGGATGGAAGGAGATTTTATCGGCGTCTGAATTAATACCGGTAGGGTTAGTTGAGCCGGTCTCATGAAGAAAGAGTAAGTGTAAAATTGTGGCAGCGGCAATTACGAATGGGAAAAGAAAGTGAAAGGCAAAGAAGCGGGTTAGGGTTGCGTTGTCCACTGAAAACCCTCCTCAGATCCATTGAACTAGTATATTACCAATGTAAGGAATAGCAGAAAGAAGGTTAGTGATAACTGTTGCACCTCAGAAAGACATTTGTCCTCATGGCAAAACGTAACCTACGAAGGCAGTCATTATTGTTAGGAGTAGCAGTACAACCCCAATATTTCAGGTCTCTTTATAAAGGTAAGAGCCATAATAAAGTCCGCGAGCGATGTGTAAATAAATACAGATAAAGAAGAAGGATGCACCATTGGCATGAATGTTGCGGACTAGTCAGCCATAGTTTACATCCCGGCAAATATGGCAAACAGAAGAAAAGGCTGTTGAGATATCGGAGGTGTAATGTATGGCTAAAAAGAGTCCGGTGAGAATTTGTATTGCTAAGCAAAGGCCTAGTAGGGACCCAAAATTTCATCAGACAGAAATATTGGAGGGGGCGGGAAGGTCAATTAGGGCGTCATTTACAATTTTTAGTAGAGGGTGTGATTTTCGTAGGTTGGTCATTAGGTTCTCATAGTTGAATAACAACGGTGGTTTTTCAAGTCATTAGTCTTGGTTAAATTCCAAGTGGGAATTATGGCTTATTTTGTGTCTTTATTTTTGTTGGGCTTAGTTTTGGGTCTTGTGGCTGTTGCATCAAATCCGGCACCTTATTTTGCGGCGCTAGGGCTGGTGGTGGCAGCGGGAGCGGGGTGTGGGGTTTTAGTGGGGCATGGTGGTTCTTTTTTGTCCCTGGTGTTGTTTTTAATTTATTTAGGGGGAATGTTGGTGGTGTTTGCTTACTCCGCTGCTTTGGCGGCTGAGCCCTTTCCAGAAGCATGAGGGGATCGTTCTGTCTTGGGGTATGTTTTAGTTTATGTGTTGGGCCTGTTGGTAATTGCTAGCTGATTTTGGGGGGGGTGGTATGAAGGGGGTTGGGTGGTGGTGGATGAGTTTAAAGAACTTGTAATTCTACGGGGGGATACTAACGGGGTTGCAATAATATATTCTTCTGGTGGGGGCCTTCTTGTTTTATGTGCGTGAGTGTTGCTGTTAACTTTATTTGTAGTGTTAGAGCTAACGCGAGGGCTGAGTCGAGGGGCCCTTCGAGCAGTTTAGTCTAGGTTAAATAAGAAGGCGAGGGTAAGACTTAGGAAAAATAAGGTTAAATAAGTTTTGATTATTCCTTTTTGAATATTGCTAATTTTAATGGCCAAAGGAAGGTGAATTGAAACCATATTTTTGGGGCCAATTTTTTCAAATCATGTTTGGTCTACTATTTGGCTGGCAATTTTTTGTCCAAAAATTAAACTTAGTTTAGGGGCCGATCGATGTACTAGTGATGGGAAGAAGCCTAGTATATTAGAAAAGTTATGCAAAGGGATGTTTGGTGTAATTTTAAATTGTTTGGATGTTAGGGATGCGAGTTCCAGGGCGAGGAGTAGTCCAAGGCCGGAGACCAGGAGTGCACTTAATTTTAGGGCTAGGGGTATAGTTATAATCGGGGTTTTAGTGGGGAGAACATATGAAGTAATCAGAAATCCGGCGATAATGCTTCCTCAGGCTAAACGTTTTAAGGGGTTAATTACTAGGGGGTTGTTTTCATCAATAGGGGAGATAGCGGGGAAGCGGGGGTAGCCTATTGAAACAAAATAAATTACTCGTAAGCTATACACAGCGGTAAAAGAGGTGGCAATTAGGGTTGTAGCGAGGGCTCAGGCGTTGAGGTTTGAAGTGTTTAAGGCTTCGATAATAGCATCTTTAGAAAAAAAGCCCGCCAGGAAAGGGGTGCCGGTGAGTGCGAGGCTGCCGATTGTTAAGCAAGAGGAGGTGAAGGGGGCGAGGTTATGTATGCCCCCCATTTTTCGGATATCTTGTTCATTATTTAAGTTGTGAATAATGGAACCGGAGCACAAAAATAGTATGGACTTAAAAAATGCGTGAGTGCAGACGTGAAGGAAGGCGAGTTGGGGTTGATTTAGCCCAATAGCCACTATTATAAGGCCAAGCTGGCTTGAGGTGGAGAATGCAACAATTTTCTTGATGTCGTTTTGTGTTAGGGCGCAGATGGCTGTGAAAAGGGTGGTTATGGCTCCGAGGCATAAGCAGGTTGTTAAAATTACTTGGTTGTTTTCTAGCAAGGGGTGAAGTCGAATTAAGAGGAAGATGCCTGCGACGACCATGGTACTGGAGTGTAGTAAGGCAGAGACTGGCGTAGGACCTTCTATTGCAGAAGGGAGCCAGGGATGAAGTATGAATTGGGCTGATTTGCCGGCGGCGGCTAAAACAAGGCCAAGGAGGGGGAGGGTTATACTAAAGTTGTCTATAGAGTTAAATATTTGTTGTATTTCTCAGGAATTAAATTTTATAGCAAATCAGGATATGCTAAGAATTAATCCGATATCACCGATGCGGTTGTAGATGACGGCTTGTATTGCAGCAGAGTTGGCATCGGCTCGACCATATCATCAGCCGATTAGGAGGAAGGATATGATCCCCACTCCTTCTCAACCAATAAATAGTTGAAATATATTGTTGGCGGTTACTAAAATGATTATGGCGATAAGAAATAAGAGGAGATATGAAAAAAATCGATTGATGTACGGGTCATCTTGCATATATCAGGAGGCAAATTCTAAGATTGCCCATGTTACGTAAAGAGCAACGGATACGAAAATAATGGAGTAGCTGTCAAATTTAAAACTTAAGTTAATATCAAAAGTTATAATGTTAATTCAGTGCCAGTTGGTAATAACTGTCTCCGCCCCGTAGTCTAGTAGAAAAACCAGGGGGGCAATACTCAGTAAAAATGCTGATTTAACAGCATTTTTTGTTCAGTTAACAATTTGGTTCTTTTTGCTAGAGTGAGGGTGCGATGAAAATGGTATAAGGGGTGTAATAAGAAGGACAAAGGTTATTATGAGGGGGGTAATTATTATAACTGTGGGAGGGTGCATAGCCTTTACTTGGATTTGCACCAAGAGTTTTTGGTTCCTAAGACCAATGGATGAGCTGTTATCCTTTAAAAGCTCGAGTGAGCCAGGGAATTTAACCATGGGGGCAGGGGATTAGCAGTCTCTACTGTCATCAGGCCTCTCTCGGTGGATAAAAGGGGTTTAACCTTTATTTTTAGAATCACAATCTAATATTTTAATTAAACTATATCTACAGAAGCATCATCCCGTAATAAGTTCGGGTTTCAAAATTAACAGGAGAAGGGGGGCGAGGTGTAAAGTCATTAGTAGGTGTTCTCGGGTGTGGGAGGGTTCGAGTGCAATTATGTGGTTGGGTAGAGGGCCCCGTTGGGTTATTAAGAATATATATAATGAATAGCTAGCAGTAATTAGTGTTCCTAGCCCCGTTAAAATAAGGGTTCAGTAAGATCAGTTAAATGTGGAAACAATAATTATTAATTCTCCTATTAAATTAGGGAGGGGGGGGAGGGCTAAGTTTGCTAAGTTAGCTAAAAACCATCAGGTCCCCATTAATGGCAGGATTATCTGCAGGCCTCGGGCAAGAAGTATCGTTCGACTGTGTGTTCGTTCGTAGTTTGTGTTGGCTAAACAGAAGAGGGCGGAGGAGGCAAGGCCATGTGCAATTATTAGAATTAGTGCGCCGGTAAAGCCTCAGGGGGTTTGAATAAGAATTCCTGCCGCGACTAATCCTATATGACTTACAGAGGAGTAGGCAATTAAAGATTTTAAGTCCGTTTGGCGCAGACAGATGGAGCCAGTTATGATGATGCCTCAGAGGGCGAGGATGATAAAGGGGTAGGCCAGTTCTTTTGTTAGGGGGGTAAGTATAAATATAATTCGTATCATGCCGTAGCCCCCTAGTTTTAGGAGGACTGCAGCAAGTACTATTGAGCCAGCAATTGGTGCTTCTACATGGGCTTTGGGGAGTCATAAGTGTATTCCATATAAGGGTATTTTAACAAGAAATGCTAAGAGGCAGGCTGCTCATCATATTGTGTTGCTTCATGAGGGGTCTATAGGGGGTCGTGAGTACTGAAGGGTAAGTATAGACAGGGTCCCTGTATCTGTTTGAATAACGAGTAGGGCTACTAGAAGGGGTAAAGAACCAGCTAATGTATAGAATAAAAAGTAGGTGCCTGCATTCAGACGTTCTACTTGATTTCCTCAGCGAGTAATAATAATAAGTGTTGGGATTAATGTGGCTTCAAATATTACATAAAATATGATAATTTCTGTTGCACTGAATGCTAGAATTAAAAATAATTGGAGGGAGATCAGAAGAGAAATATAGGTTCGTTGTCGGTTAATTGGTTCGGGGCTGATGTGATTCTGGCTTGCAATAATTATTAGGGGGAGTAATCAGCAAGTTAAAACTAGTAAGGGGGTGGATAGGGGGTCTGTGGCTAGCAGGGAGTTGGAAGATGTTCAGCCGGCCTCGGAGGTTCATTTTAGTCAGGATAAGCTAGCAAGTGCAATGATGAGACTTTGAGCGGTTGTTGTTACTCAAAGCTGTTTGCTGGGGACCAGCCATGTTGTAGGGAAGAGCATAAGTGTGGGAATGAGGATTTTTAACATTGCAGGAGGTTAAGGCTTTGAAGGTGGTCTGTGCCGTGAGTTCGGGCAGTGGCTACTAGCAGGGCTAATCCTACGCTGGCTTCACAGGCTGAGAACGCGAGCAGAAGTATTGGGGCAGCAGAATATGCGGTGGCTTCTAGTTGTAAGGTTCACAAGGATAGGGCAATAAATAGAGAGAGTATTATTCCTTCTAAGCATAATAGGGCAGAGAGAAGGTGGGTACGGTGAAATGCAAGACCTATCAGACCAAGAATAAATGTCGAGGTGAAACTAAAGTGTACTGGTGTCATAAAATAGTTATGGATTTTAACCATAATCTTTTGAGCCGAAATCAAGGGTCTTATTTTGGACTAACTATTTATTCGGCTCAGTCTAGGCCGCCTTGGAGCCATTCATAGATTAAGCCCAGGGTCAGAAGGGCAAGGACGGTGGTAGCTCAAATAAGTGTTGTAGTGGGGGAGTAAAGTTGGTCCCCTCAGGGGAGGGGAAGTAGAAGGGCAATTTCTAGATCAAAGAGTAAGAATAGAATAGCAATTAAAAAGAAGCGGAGGGAGAAGGGGAGTCGGGCGGACCCGAGGGGGTCGAAGCCGCATTCGTAGGGGGAAAGTTTCTCCGTGTCGGGGGTTATTAAGGGGAGCCAAAATGAGATAGTGGCTAAGATTGCTGAAAGGGCTGAAGTAATAATAATAATTGTTAGGATTAAATTCATTATCTTTCCTTGGATTTTAACCAAGCCCGGGTGATTGGAAGTCACTTATACTAAATTATACTAGAAAGATTATGAGCCTCATCAATAAATAGACACGTAGAGGAATAATCATACAACATCTACAAAGTGTCAGTATCAGGCAGCGGCTTCAAAGCCAAAGTGGTGTTTAGATGTAAAATGAAATTGTACTTGGCGCAGAAGGCAGACGGCCAGGAAAGTTGAGCCAATGATGACGTGTAATCCATGGAAGCCTGTGGCTACAAAAAAGGTGGAGCCGTATACTCCATCTGCGATGGTAAAGGGTGCTTCATAGTATTCTATGGCTTGTAGGAATGTAAAATAAAAGCCAAGCAGGATAGTTAGGGTGAGAGATTGAATGGCTTGTTTTCGTTCGCCTTCTATAATACTGTGATGGGCTCATGTAACGGTCACACCAGAGGCTAAAAGCACGGCTGTGTTGAGGAGGGGGACTTCAAACGGGTCTAGTGTAATTACTCCTGTAGGGGGCCAGCAGCCTCCTAATTCAGGGGTGGGGGCCAAGCTTGAGTGGTAAAAGGCTCAGAAGAACCCTAGGAAGAAAAATACTTCGGATGTAATAAATAAGATTATTCCGTAACGAAGGCCTTTTTGAACTGGGGGCGTGTGATGTCCTTGAAAAGTGCTTTCTCGAATAATATCTCGTCATCATTGAAATATTGTTAGCAGAAGGAGTACTAAGCCTGCAGATACCAGGATAAGTGAGTGAAAATGAAATCAGATTGCGGTACCTGATGTAAGAAGTAAGGCGGCAATTGCGCCAGTTAGGGGTCAGGGGCTTGGGTCGACTATATGATATGCGTGTGCTTGGTGGGCCATTAGATGTTTTCTTGTAGGTAGAGGCTTAACAAAAGTACAAAGACGTAGGCTTGAATTATGGCGACGGCAATTTCAAGAAGGGTTAAAAGGAATAAAATGATTGTGGTAATGATTGCAACGGTAGGCATGAGGGGCATAAGGACAAAAGCTGCGGTTGCAATTAGCTGAATTAGGAGATGTCCAGCTGTAAGGTTGGCTGTAAGTCGTACTCCCAGGGCTAGAGGTCGAATAAAAAGGCTAATTGTTTCGATAATAATTAGTACGGGGATAAGGGGGGCGGGGGTTCCTTCAGGCAGTAAATGTCCAAGGGCAATAGTTGGTTGGTTTTGTATTCCAATCAGGACAGTGCCTAGTCATAGGGGCACAGCGAGGCTTATATTTAAGGATAATTGTGTAGTAGGGGTAAAAGTGTAGGGGAGGAGGCCTAAAAGGTTAAGTGAGATCAAGAAAATTATTAAAGAGGCCATGAGAGCGGCTCACTTGTGGCCTCCAATATTTAGGGGGAGTAGGAGTTGTTGAGTAAATCGATTGATAAATCAGGCTTGTAAGGTAATTATTCGATTATTAATTCATTGGGCGGAGGGAGGGGGGTATAAAATTCAAGGAAGTGTCAGTGCGAGGGCTATTAGGGGGATAGAGAATAGAGTGGGGCTTATAAATTGATCAAAAAAGCTTAGTGTCATGGTCAGTTTCAGGGCTGAGGTTTGGGTTTTTGAGTATTTTGAGGGGAGGGCTCATTAGTAAAAGTATAATTAAGCACTTTTGGGGGAATAACAATCAAAAATACTAGTCAGGAAAATAATAAAATAGTAAATCAAGGGGCGGGGTTGAGTTGAGGCATGTCATTAAGGGTGGTTAGGGGCCACCAGTCTTTAGCTTAAAAGGCTAACGCTATGCCTGATTTAGCTTCTTAATGAGGCGTCTTGAAGTATGACAGTAGATCATTTTTCGAAGTGTTCGAGGGGGACTGCTTCAATTACGATTGGTATAAAGCTATGATTTGCTCCACAGATTTCAGAACATTGTCCGTAGAATAAACCAGGTCGGGATGTGACAAAAGCGGTTTGGTTCAAACGCCCGGGGACGGCATCTATTTTAATACCCATAGAGGGGACAGCTCAGGAGTGGAGGACGTCTTCGGCTGAAACAAGGATTCGAATTGGGGATTCAACAGGAACTACTATGCGATGGTCTGTTTCAAGGAGTCGGAATTGACCAGGCAGGAGGTCTTGGGTGGGAATTATGTAGGAGTCAAATCCTAAATTTTCATAGTCTGTATATTCATAGCTTCAGTACCACTGATGTCCTATTGCTTTAATAGTTAGGTGGGGGTCGTTAATTTCGTCTATTAGATAAAGAATTCGTAAAGACGGAAGGGCAATAAGAATTAAAATAACTGCTGGGAGAACTGTTCATACAATTTCAATTTCTTGGGAGTCTAAAATATATTTGTTTGTTAACTTAGTGGAGACCATGGCCACAATAATATAGAGTACTAGGGTACTAATTAAAATAACAATCATTAGAGCATGGTCGTGGAAATGAAGTAGTTCTTCTATCACAGGGGAGGCTGCGTCTTGAAAACCAAGTTGTGAGGGATGTGCCATAATTTTAAGACACGTGGGAATTTAACCCGCAACTCTGCCTCGACAAGGCAGTGTATTAAGTTTTATACTAGTGTCTTATAAGAAAGTGGCAGAGCGGTTATGCAGTTGGCTTGAAACCAACATATGGGGGTTCAATTCCTTCCTTTCTCGTGGTGTTTGGACTTGAACAAATGCTGGTTCTTCAAATGTGTGGTAGGGCGGGGGGCAGCCGTGTAATCACTCCACGTTAGTAGTGGTTAGTTCAACGGATATTACTTCTCGTTTTGAGGTAAATGCTTCCCAGAGAATAAACAGAAACATAATTACTGCGACTAAGGAAATTAGGGAGCCGATTGAAGAGATGGTATTTCATAGGGTGAAGGCGTCTGGGTAGTCCGAGTATCGTCGGGGCATACCGGCAAGACCAAGGAAGTGTTGGGGAAAGAAAGTTAGGTTTACACCAATAAACATGATTCCGAAGTGAATTTTGGTTCATGTGCTATGGAGTGTATATCCTGAGAATAAGGGGAATCAGTGGACAAATGCTCCTATAATGGCAAAGACGGCACCTATAGATAAAACGTAGTGGAAGTGGGCTACTACATAGTATGTGTCGTGGAGTACGATGTCTAAGGAGGAATTAGCAAGAACAATTCCTGTAAGGCCTCCTACTGTAAATAAGAAGATGAAGCCCAAAGCTCATAAAAGAGGTGTTTCTCATTTAATAGACCCGCCGTGAAGTGTGGCCAGTCAGCTAAATACTTTTACTCCTGTGGGGATAGCGATAATTATAGTGGCGGAGGTAAAATAGGCACGAGTGTCTACGTCTATGCCTACAGTAAACATGTGGTGGGCTCAGACAATAAAACCCAGGAGGCCGATGGCCATCATAGCTCATACCATGCCCATATAGCCAAAGGGTTCTTTTTTCCCGGAGTAGTAGGCCACAATGTGCGAAATTATCCCAAACCCTGGCAAAATTAAAATATAAACTTCGGGGTGGCCAAAGAATCAAAAGAGGTGTTGGTAAAGAATGGGGTCTCCTCCCCCTGCAGGGTCAAAGAAGGTGGTGTTTAAGTTTCGGTCCGTGAGAAGTATTGTAATCCCGGCAGCTAAAACAGGGAGGGAAAGAAGTAGAAGGACGGCAGTGATCAATACAGCTCAGATGAATAGGGGTGTTTGATATTGGGAGATGGCGGGGGGTTTTATGTTAATGATTGTTGTGATGAAGTTAATGGCCCCTAAAATAGAAGAGACCCCAGCTAGGTGAAGGGAGAAGATAGTTAAGTCTACGGAGGCGCCGGCGTGAGCGAGGTTGCCGGCCAGGGGAGGATAGACTGTTCACCCCGTTCCGGCGCCAGCTTCAACCCCTGAAGATGCTAAAAGGAGAAGGAAGGAGGGAGGAAGAAGTCAGAAGCTTATGTTGTTTATTCGAGGGAATGCCATGTCTGGGGCTCCAATTATTAGGGGAATTAGTCAATTACCAAACCCTCCAATTATAATGGGTATAACTATGAAGAAAATTATAACAAAAGCGTGGGCGGTGACGATAACGTTATAAATCTGGTCGTCCCCCAGTAGGGCGCCTGGTTGACTGAGTTCGGCTCGAATTAAGAGACTTAAAGCAGTGCCCACCATCCCGGCCCAAGCACCAAATACTAAATAAAGGGTGCCAATATCTTTGTGGTTGGTTGAAAAGAGTCAGCGTGTGATTGCCACAGGTAGGATGGCTGAGAGCTTAGCGGTGGGTTGTAGCCCCATACACAGAGGTTCAATTCCTCTTCCTATCAAGCTCCGTGGTGAATTTCATATTGGGTTGCAAACCCTAAGATGCAGGCTACCCCCTGCCGGGGCTTTCCCCGCCTCCCCCGCCCTGACGGCGGGGAAAGGCTAGGCGGATGCTCGCTGGATGGAGCGCTTAGCTGTTAACTAAGAGTTTGGAGGATCAAGGCCTCCCCGTCTAGAAGGTCTTAGCTTAATTAAAGTGTCTGGGTTGCATTCAGAAGATGTGAGATAGAGTCTTGCAGGTCTTATTCAGGGGCTAGGGGAGTTTCACCCTTATTTAGGGCTTTGAAGGCCCTTGGTTTAATATTAGCCTAAGCCCCTAGTAGGTTAATAAGGTTATGATGGTGGGAGTTAGGGGGAGCAATATTAAGCTAAATATAGAGGTGGCAGAGAGTAGTAGGGGGTTTGTATTTTGAGTGAGACGTCATGGTAAGAGGGCGGTGAGGGTGTTTGGGGAAGAAGTTAAAGCCATGGCATAGCAGAGGCGAAGATAAAAGTATAAACTTAAGAGAGCGGAGAGTGCAGCAAGAGTGGCTAAAAGGGGGAGTTGTTGTTTTACTAGTTCTTGAAGAATTAGTCATTTGGGCATAAAGCCTGTAAGGGGGGGGAGGCCACCTAAAGAGAGAAGAGCCAGGGCTGCTAGGGCAGTAATTACGGGTGTTTTGGTCCATGAGGTTGCTAAAATATTTATGGTGGTAGAAGAAAGGGTTTTAAATGTTAAGAATGCAGTAGTGGTTATCAAAATATAGATAAGAAGGCTCAGTAGGGTCAGGGAGGGGGCAAATTTAACAATTATTACTATTCAGCCCAGGTGTGCAATTGAGGAGTAGGCTAAAATTTTACGGAGCTGAGTTTGGTTAAGTCCGCCCCACCCCCCAACAAAAGTGGATAGGAGGCCGATGGTAATTAATAAATGTGAATTAAGGGCGGGGGAAATTTGAAGCAGAAGGGCAAATGGGGCTAGTTTTTGTCAGGTAGATAAGATTAGGCCGGTGGTGAGGTTAAGTCCCTGAAGAACTTCTGGTAATCAAAAATGGGTTGGTGCCAGTCCTAATTTTAAGGATAGTGCTAATATAATAATTGTGATTGTGGCGGGGCTTGATATTTGATGAATGGCTCATTCTCCGGTTGACCAGGCATTTAAGGTTGTCGCAAATAAAATTACAGCCGCGGCAGTGGCTTGTGTAAGAAAATATTTAGTTGTGGCTTCTACTGCTCGGGGATGGTGTTGTTGTGCTATTAGGGGGATAATAGCCAGGGTATTAATTTCTAGGCCTATCCATGCAAGGAGTCAGTGGGAGCTGGCGAAGGTAAGGGTTGTGCCAAGCCCGAGACTGAGAAGAAAGATGGTTAATACATAGGGATTCATTAGTAAGGGAGGGATTTTAACCATCATATTTGGGGTATGGGCCCAAAAGCTTAATTAGCTGACTTTACTAGGAGGTGGTGTAGCGGAAGCACCAAGAGTTTTGATCTCTTGAGGACGGGTTCGAGTCCCATTCTTCTAGAACTGAGGGGACTTGAACCCCTATATACTACGACATCAACGTAGTCCTTAAGCATTCGGGCACAGTTCTGGGTTAGGTTTGGGGGGGGAGGCCTATGAGGGCAATTGGCAGGGCAAGATGTCATAGAACAAGTGCTAGGGTCAGGGGTAGAAAGTTTTTCCACACTAAGTGTATAAGTTGATCATAACGAAATCGGGGATATGAGGCTCGGACTCAAAGAAAAACAACGGATAGAAAGGCTGCTTTAGTTATTAAATTGGCTGCTATAAGCTCTGGAAGCATAGGAATGTGAGAGGCACCAATAAATAAAATTGTTGAAAGAGTATTTATAAGCAGAATGTTGGCATATTCAGCTAAGAAAAATAAAGCGAAGGGGCCTCCGGCATATTCTACATTAAACCCTGAAACTAATTCTGACTCCCCCTCAGTCAGGTCAAATGGTGCGCGGTTTGTCTCGGCAAGTGTTGAGATATACCATATTGCTGCCAGAGGTCAAGCAGGGACTAATAATCATACGCCTTCTTGAGTAATGTTAAATGTTTGAAGGGTGAAGCCCCCAGTAAAAAGGATAACACTTAGGAGAATTAGGCCTAGGCTTACTTCATAAGAAATAGTTTGGGCTACTGCGCGGAGAGCTCCAATTAGGGCATATTTGGAGTTTGAGGCTCATCCGGAGCCAAGAATTGCGTATACAGCTAAACTGGACAAGGCTAAAATGAACAATATACCCAGGTTAAGGTCTGTGAGGGGGTAGGGAATTGGTAGAGGAGCTCACAGTATAAGTGCTAATGTAAGGGCGAGGATAGGGGTAAATAAGAATAGAAAAGGGGAAGCTGTTGATGGGCGGATGGGTTCCTTAATAAATAGTTTTACGCCATCAGCAATTGGCTGTAGCAGACCATACGGGCCTACAATATTAGGGCCTTTACGTAGTTGTATATACCCTAAGACTTTGCGCTCGAGCAGGGTGAGGAAAGCTACTGCTAATAGGACGGGCACAATATAGGTGAGGGGGTTTAGGATGTGGGTAATTAGGGCTGTAGTCATAGTTAAGGAGGGGATTTGAACCCCTGAATAAAAGGGCTTAGGTCTTTTGCAATTACCGGGCTCTGCCACCTTAGCGCGCAGTTTTTTTCCGCACAGGAGTGCCCTCCCTTACCTAATTTAGTTGCCTTCATTAGGTGGGAGTGAGGCATGCTTTAAGCATGGGCCTCTTCTTTTCGGTCCTTTCGTACTAGAAAAGATTGCTTCATAGATAGAAACTGACCTGGATTACTCCGGTCTGAACTCAGATCACGTAGGACTTTAATCGTTGAACAAACGAACCCTTAATAGTGGCTGCACCATTAGGATGTCCTGATCCAACATCGAGGTCGTAAACCCCCTTGTCGATAGGGACTCTAGGAGGGGATTGCGCTGTTATCCCTAGGGTAACTTGGTTCGTTGATCGACGTTTGTCGGATCATTTGGGTCAGAAATTCTGGTACTTAGAGCTGTGGCTCTTAGTTGTGAGGGCACTGCCCTCAGTCCTCATGGAGGCTTTATTTTCCTCCGTGGTCGCCCCAACCAAAGACAAGTAGACTAGAAATCTTTATGTTTATGCCATTATTTTGGTTTGTTTAACAAGATCTGTCTAATATCTAAAGCTCCATAGGGTCTTCTCGTCTTATGTTTTTATGTCCGCTTCTGCACGGGCAGATCAATTTCATTGACTTGGAAAAGGAGACAGTTAAGCCCTCGTGATGCCGTTCATACAGGTCTTCATTTAAAAGACAAGTGATTGCGCTACCTTTGCACGGTCAAAATACCGCGGCCGTTAAACCCATAGTCACAGGGCAGGCGGGACCTCTTATGCTAATTTTACAAGAGGCGGTGTTTTTGGTAAACAGGCGAGGCTTGTGTTTGCCGAGTTCCTTCTTTTCCTTTAGGTCTTTCCTTGGGTACACATTGTGTGAAATTAACGATATTTAGATGTAGGGTTTCCTTGACTGTATTCTACAATGTTCTCTTGGTTTGAATTCGTTATTAATCGGTGGGGGGGTCCGGTCCGACGTACACGGGTGTGGGGAGAGGGTTTTCCCCTCTTATTACTAATTTTAGCATAATCTTTTCCATACGGGTATGGAGCGGCTTAGTAGGGTTAGGGGGAGGGGATAAAATTATCAGAATAATAGGTAAATATCTGTTTGAGCTTTAACGCTTTCTAATTAGGTGGCTGCTCTTAGGCCCACTTCAACAGGTGCCTTAATAATTATGATCCTTGGCCGCCTGTTAAGGTTGTGTCCTTTTTCAAAAGAGCTGTACCTCTTTTGACTAACTCCTTTAACTTCTTTTAAACAATATTAGTTAAACCTGGGGGCTTTAAGAAGGTTATGGGGCTGAACTTCTATTCATTTCGTAAGCAACCAGCTATAACTAGGCTCGATAGGTTTATCACCGCTACTCGGGGCTCTTCCCACTCTTTTGCCACAGAGACGGGTTGGCCCTAGATAGGCTGTCCCGGAGTAGCTCGTCTAGTTTCGGGGATTCGGACTAAAGGGCTCTTTGCTCGAATTTACTGGCTAAATCATGATGCAAAAGGTACGAGATTTCATCTCTGCTTTTTTAGGCTTAAATGGGTTGTTTCATTTCTTTTTCAGCTTTCCCTTGCGGTACTTTTTCTATTGCTCAATTTTCCTTTTCTGTCGCCCATACTAAGGAGGGAGAATGTTTTATGTTTTACGTTTGGGTTTTGTTAGGGTATTTATGTTGTAGGGTTAATCTAAATGTTGTGGCGAGCTAGTCAGCTCAGGACGACCCGACTTGCACGGATGTTTCCTCGGTGTAAGGGAGGTGCTTTTCTAACTTAGCTACGTTCTGGTTATTCCAAGTGCACCTTCCGGTACACTTACCATGTTACGACTTGCCTCTCCTTTGTCCTGTTAACTTTTTAATTATAGGAAAGACTGGACTAGGAGAGAGTGACGGGCGGTGTGTGCGTGCTTCAGAGCCTATTTTGATAGAACACTCTATTTTCTATCTACTGCTAAATCCACCTTCAGACGCTGGTTTCACAGCGTAGTTCGTTTTCTCTATTAGAGAATGTAGCCCATTTCTTCCCGCCCCATTCGCTACACCTCGACCTGACGTTTTGGGTTGTGCCCATTTCGCTTACTATGCGCCCTTCACAGGGTAAGCTGGCGACGGTGGTATATAGGCGGGAAAAACAAGGGGCGGTGAGGTTAAGCGGGGGTTATCGGTTTTAGAACAGGCTCCTCTAGGTGGGTCTGAGGCACCGCCAAGTCCTTTGGGTTTTAAGCTTACGCTTGTAGTTCCCTGGCGGATGTAAGATGTAAGTTTTTATCAAAGTTTATAGTTATGCATAGTGGGGTATCTAATCCCAGTTTGTGTCATAACTGTCGTGGGTTCAGGGGCATAAAGCTGCTTTCGCGGAAGAATTTCATAGCCCAAGGTGCGTATAACAGCTAAAGGGTTATTCAACTTTATAAATTTAAATTCCTTAACCACTCTTTACGCCGACGGCTATCAACTAGGGCCTCTCGTATAACCGCGGTGGCTGGCACGAGTTTTACCGGCTCTCTTAACTATAACTAAGTCAAGCTTTCGCTTATAATTTAATATTTATCACTGCTGAGTGTCCTTGGGGATGTGGCTTAGCAAGGTGTCTTGGGCTGCGGTGCGTGCCTGATACCCGCTCCTCGTCCCCGGGCAGGGGATTAAGGGCATCTTCACGGGGGTGCGGAGACTTGCATGTGTAAGTTTAGTTAAAGCAGATAGTAAAGTCAGGACCAAGCCTTTGTGTCCTCGGGACTTTTTAGGGTCCGTCTCAACAGCTTCAGTGTTGTATTTTAAGTAAACTACGTGAAC